ACACCAAAGGATGCGGTCAATACAGCCAGAACCACACCTGTAACCCAAGTCAATTCGCGAGGTTTTTTAAAACCACCAGTGAGATACACACGAAATACGTGCAGGATTATCATTAGGACCATCATACTTGCTGACCATCGATGAACTGATCGGATTAACCAACCAAAGTTAGCTTCCGTCATTATGTATTGAACAGAAGCAAAAGCCTCCGTAACGGTCGGACGGTAGTAAAAAGTCATAGCAAACCCTGTAGCGACTTGTACTAAAAAACAAGTAAGCGTAATTCCTCCTAGACAATAAAATATGTTGACATGAGGAGGAACGTATTTACTAGTTATATCATCTGCAATCGCCTGAATCTCGAGACGCTCTTCGAACCAATCGTAGACTTTATTGAGATAGGTAAACCAAGGGGACTCCCCCTCTGAGAACCGTATATGAGAATTTCATCTCGTACAGCTCAAACAAAAAAACCCAAAAACAGGTTAAAAGAGGTATGGAATAGAAAATTGGAAACTTCTTAATCTTTTGATTCAATTTTCGCTAAAAATACGAAAGAGTAAAAGTAAGAAAGCTCTTTTTTTTTTTTTTTTGTTATAATTAGAATGTCAAAAAATCAAGTAGGCTCACTTGTCTTTCTGTTGATCGTTCCAGGCCTCTTGAATCTTCTATTTCCCTATTTTTTTCTTTCATCTGTTATTTTAATTTGTATGTAATGTAGCTTTCCTTTTGTTTTCTTTATTATTGATAGGAATTTTCTTGTTAAGACCCTAGGAATCAATTGAAACCTTAAATTCATACTAGAACCACGATGATTCAATAAAACCTTCAAGCTAAGTCAAGGATTCCCTGAGTAAGAACCATTGGATCATCATTTATTCAACGAGTAGAATCGATATAATGACTAAAACTAGAAAGAAAAGTTTGTTCTTTGAGCAAAATCAAAGCCGAAACGGGAATTTGAAAGAAGAAAACTCTTTCAATTGAAAACTTTTTTCTTTGGAAAAATTTGAGGAATCCGGCCACGAGGTCTGAATATTAAGTATGAATCATAGTTCAAATACTTCGTGATATATTTCATATATTCCGTGCTCCAGATACTAGAATCAATATCCGACGGGGTAAAACCATCTCTATCAAGACGACAGACCCACTCTCTGTACTCTCAATAGGATCAATTATAACAAGTCACACACTCATATTCCGGAAATACAGAAACACAAAAATTTCGCGGTCGAACTACCAAAAAAGAATAAGCTAAAATAAAAAGCCGAGGCCTAAATGCATCGTTTTTTGTATTTTTATTTAAAAGCTAGGGTTCTTATAAATCTAATTCAGTGAAATTCCGTCCAGTAAAACGGAAGAATTATAAATCTCCAAAATAATAGATAGGAATACCGCAAATAGAGCCATTGCGACACCCATCAAAGGAGCAGTTCCCCATCCAGGAGCTACTTTACCATATTCCGAATTCAATGGTTTCAATAAAGCCCCTACAGACGTCCGTCTTGGACCAGATCTAGAACTACCCTCAACAGTTTGTGCAGCCATAAATCCTATTTTGTATTCATTGAGATCTGTTGACTTTGTATACCATTCCGTTGTAAATAAACAATCTTATCGTAGATCCATTGTGGTCTTGAAATTATATAATAATGGAAACAGCAACCCTAGTCGCCATCTCTATATCTGGATTACTTGTAAGTTTTACTGGGTACGCCTTATATACTGCTTTTGGGCAACCCTCTCAACAACTAAGAGACCCGTTCGAAGAGCACGGGGACTAGTTGAAGTAATGAGCCTCCCAATATTGGGAGGCTCATTACTTCAATTCAGATAATGAAAAATCATTTCATTTTTTAGTTGGAACTTTAGGTGGTTCGCGAAAAAAGATAGCGAAAAAAATGATCCCTAGAGTCGAGACTAAGAGGAATGTATAAACCAATGCTTCCATAAATTTGATCGCGGTTTACAATTATAGCTTCCATACCTGTTTATTGGGGATCATCTCCCCGATTAAAGAAAAAAAAAAATCAAAGAAAAGGCGAAAGGGCGGAGATTTAAATGCAGACTTTTTCAGTATCCTATGTAAAATCACAAAGAGAAAATAGAAGTGAGAAGCGAAAAATAACAGAGCAATGCTGCATCAGACTACTTGTCTTCTTGTAGTTGGATCTCCAAGTTTTTGGAATGCTCCAAATTCCACTTGAGCATCCAAATCTGGGTCAATACCAGCAAAAACATCTCTGAATAAGGTTCTAGCACCATGCCAAATGTGCCCGAAGAAGAAGAGCAGAGCAAAGGAAGCATGTCCAAAAGTAAACCAACCTCTTGGACTGCTACGAAAAACACCATCGGATTTCAAAGTAGCACGATCTAATTCAAAAATTTCACCCAATTGGGCACGTCTAGCATATTTTTTCACAGTCGCAGGATCACTATAACTCACTCCGTTCAGTTCGCCACCATAGAACTCAACGGTTACGCCTACTTGTTCGACACTATACTTCGATTCTGCCCTTCTAAAGGGAACATCGGCTCTAACAATTCCATCTCCGTCTACCAAAACAACTGGAAATGTTTCAAAAAAAGTAGGCATGCGACGTACAAAAAGTTCACGCCCTTCTTTATCTCTAAAGATAGGATGTCCTAACCACCCGACAGCTATTCCATCTCCGTTATCCATTGAACCCGCTCTGAATAATCCCCCTTTCGCTGGATTATTTCCGATGTAATCATAAAAAGTTAATTTTTCAGGAATTTTAGACCAAGCCTCTGATAAACTTTGATTTTCGGCTAGTCCAGCGCTAACTCTTCGATATATTTCTTGCTGAAAGTATCCCTGATCCCATTGATAACGGGTGGGACCAAATAATTCGATAGGAGTAGTTGCTGAACCATACCACATAGTTCCAGCAACAACAAAAGCTGCAAAAAAGACAGCAGCGATACTGCTGGAAAGAACGGTTTCAATATTGCCCATACGTAATCCTTTATATAGACGTTGGGGCGGGCGGACACTAAGATGGAATAAGCCTGCTAATATGCCCAATGTCCCTGCTGCAATATGATGAGAGGCTATTCCTCCTGGAACAAAGGGATCAAAACCTTCCACACCCCACGCGGGATTTACAGATTGTACCTTTCCAGTTAGTCCATATGGGTCGGACACCCATATTCCAGGACCATACAATCCTGTTACATGAAATGCGCCAAAGCCAAAGCAAGCCACTCCTGAGAGAAATAAATGAATTCCAAAGATCTTAGGCAAATCCAAAGAAGGTTTTCCTGTGCGTTCATCACCAAATATTTCTAGATCCCAATACACCCAATGCCAGATAGCTGCCAAGAAGCACAAGCCAGAGAACACAATATGCGCCCCGGCTACACCTTCGTAACTCCAAACCCCCGGATTCGTTATCGTCCCTCCTGTAATACTCCAACCGCCCCATGAATTGGTTATTCCTAAACGAGTCATGAAGGGTATAACGAACATACCTTGTCTCCACATTGGATCGAGAACAGGGTCGGAGGGATCAAAAACTGCTAATTCATATAGAGCCATTGAACCGGCCCAACCAGCAACCAGAGCTGTATGCATTATATGAACAGAAAGCAAACGACCGGGATCATTCAATACGACAGTATGAACACGATACCAAGGCAAACCCATGGTAATACCCCTTTATCAACAAAAAATAGACACTATGTAACTTTATTGCATTGAAAAAACTATGCTATGGACCCCCTTTTTTTTCAGTGGATTATCTCGGAAAAAGGGTTACTATTTGTTCTATTCTTTTAGTAAAAATGGAACAATTTGGTTCATAGGAAAAAAGAGAAGCAGATCTATTCTATACTCGATAAGTACCAATACGCAATGGGGGTTTATTCCCTTTTCGAAGAGCGCATGCATCCATATTTAGTCATCATTCAAAGTACCTATTCGTAAAAATTTTCTTTGTTTTCCTTTATTTTATGAACTTATTCTATCTATGTAGAAAATATGACGATAAAGCTAATATTATTAAAATAATAAAACCATTATTACGTTTCCACATCAAAGTGAAATAGAGTACTTAATTCTTTTTTCTTTCAGTTTATGCCTATTGGTGTTCCAAAAGTTCCTTTTCGAACTCCCGGAGAGCGAAATCCAACTTGGATTGACATATAGTGCGCCCTGTCAGATATATTGGGTCATATGGGATTTCCCCATTCTCTCCCCCGATCGAGATATCCTCTCTTTCGCCCCCAAAAAAAGCGATTGAATCATCAAAAATTTGTAACGTGAAGTGCAATGAAATGCAATTAGATCCGTTTTGTGAAGAGGTATCCAGATTAATATTAGCAACTCAAATAATTTATGGTCGACTTGGCTGGACCAATAAAATTAAGTATCCAGGCTCCGTTTAGAAAAACCCAATTGGTAATATATCTATTATTAGGACTTATAGATATCATAAACAATTCTATTTAGAAAGAAATTATTAAATAGCACTGATCCCAAACAGTTAATCAATCGAATAATAAATATAATGGATACGTCGAATATTTGGCGGAAGACATAAAAGAAATGAATTGCAAAATCGAGAAAAAATGAAAAAAAAACAAAGACGTGGTATTGGGGTCATTTGTCCTATATGTGCAAATCAAAATCGGGCGGATCCTTACTCGGAGTAGAGCATAAACCTAAAAAAATGGAAGAAGCCCATTCAGGAACAAGAAAATGGCATCGTGATTTTTGGATTGGATCTCGATGAAAAAATACATCAATGAAAAGTTAGTGCGATAAAACCGTTTTTTATATTCTAATATTATAGGAAAACCGGCCAAACGCATCGTTCTTCAAAAATGAAAGAGAAAGCCCCTTCCTTCATTAGAAGGAGTCCGCTATAAAAAAAGAAAGAGGGCTGGAAGCTACACATTGATTTTTTTTCGCAAGTTTTAGTTTTGTTGAACCGTATGCATCAAAAGGTGCCCGTACGGCTCCTAAGGGATACAATTTTATCCGAATCAACCGACTTTATCGAGAAAGATTAATTTTTTTAGGCCAAGCGATTGATAGCAATGTTTCGAATCAACTTATTGGTCTTTTTGTATATCTCAGTTCGGAGAGTGATACCAAGGATCTGTATTTGCTTATAAACTCTCCCGGCGGATGGGTAATACCTGGAATAGCCATTTATGATACTATGCAATTTGTGCGACCAGATATACAGACAATATGCATGGGATTAGCCGCCTCAATGGGGTCTTTTATCCTGGTCGGAGGAGCAATTACCAAACGTCTAGCATTCCCTCACGCTTGGCGCCAATGGGTTTTTTATTTAAGAGAAAAAAGAAGACTATGCCTTCGCCATATGAATTATTAATATTAAGTAATATTAGCATGGCACTTCGAATTCGATATGCAAATTTTTTATTGTTTTTCAAAATATTAGATTATGTATCGAAAGAGTAGTATGAGATAAAGGAAGGGTATTTCCGATTTTATCTTACCTATCGTAGGTCGATTTCAGCGTCACAAACTTTTTTCACACCGGCAGGTTATTAACAACATTTATGTTATGAAAGAGTACGAAAAAAAAAAAAAAAAAGAAACTTTGGGATTGCTGAATCACAGACGAAATAAATATATTAAAGCAACGGGGCCATCATAGTATTTTTGAACTCCTCCGAAAAAAAAAGAAGGGTGGTAATTGGATCATTTACCGATCTGGGTATAATAGATCCCACATTTTCTCTTTCTTCGATGAAAGGTAAAAAAATTCCATTGTGGAGCCGTATGCAATGTGAAAAAAATGCCCGTACGGTTGTTCAATTCTATCTTTTTCTTATTTTATTCTTTATCTCTTCGCCTTGCCTCCTCGTGCGAGATACAGGAACCTTTGATTGTGTTATATTATATGATCAGGGTAATGATCCATCAACCTGCTGCCGGTTTTTATGAGGCACAAACGTCCGAACTTATCCTGGAAGCGGAAGAACTACTGAAACTGCGCGAAATCCTTACAAGGGTTTATGTACAAAGAACAGGCAAGCCCTTATGGGCTGTATCCGAAGACATGGAAAGGGATACTTTTATGTCAGCAACAGAAGCCCAAGCTCATGGAATTGTTGATTTTGTAGCGGTTGGATAAAAAATAGCAGTGATTTCGTGCAAATATACGATTTAAGATTTTATCTTCTTAATTACTTAATTATCTTACTTCTTAATTACTTAATTAAGGGTTTAATATTCTATTAATATATTGAAATCGAATAAATTCATAATCATCCGGTTAGGATCAATCTAAACCAGCCCATAATGTATAATTCAGCATGCCAACTATTAAACAACTTATTAGAAACCCAAGACAGCCAATCAGAAACGTCACGAAATCCCCCGCTCTTGGGGGATGCCCTCAGCGTCGAGGAACATGTACGAGGGTGTATGTGCGACTCGTTTAAATCGTGGGCTGAGACAAAACAAAAGAAAAAACAATTTTTCCAGTATCAATGATCAGTACCGGTGAATCGGATAGAATGGAAGAACTCCATTCACTATCTAAAAAAGATGGATCTATCATATCTTTCTATTGTGTATGAAATTTATGGTTTCAATTGGTGCAAATTAAATCACCTGAATTTTCAATTTAAGATGAGAAATAATTTCCCATTGGTAACAAATAGTTACCCATTAAGCGGGGGAAATCCTATTTAAAAAAGTAGAAATCTTATGTTTAGAAGAACGGACTCACAAGGTCAGCTACCCAACCAATCTTCATAATTAAATACCGTTACTGTATAAGGTATATCTCATTATGAAAGACCCATTACTGGAAAATTCATGGGTAGAGCCAAAGAGTGGTAACTGTACAAGTTACCAATAAAATGAAGGAAAGGGCTCCGGTGTATAGAGAAGACCTCACCGTTTAAGAAGTAACCATAGAGACGATGGAACCCACAATTTCTTTAGCTATTTCTATTTTTATTTTTCCAATGCCTAGAAAAAAGGAAAAAAGCGTGGTAGGGAAGGTTATAGTAGCAAAAGCCATTGGAATTTTTATTTTATAAATTGGAAGAATCCGTTTTGTTATTAATAGACTAGGAAGGGGGAAAAGAATAACTGAAAGAAAGGAAATCAATTAGTTATTCATTAAAGTTTTATTTACTCAATGACCAGAATTAGACGAGGATATATAGCTCGGAGACGTAGAACAAAAATGCGTTTATTTGCATCAAGTTTTCGCGGGGCTCATTCAAGACTTACTCGAACAATTATTCAACAGAAAATAAGAGCTTTGGTTTCGGCGCATCGTGATAGAGATAGGAAAAAAAGGGATTTTCGTCGTTTGTGGATCACTCGAATAAATGCAGTAATTCGCGGGGCGGGGGCATCCTATATTTATAGTAGATTAATACACAATCTGTATAAGGGGCAGCTGCTTCTTAATCGTAAAATCCTTGCACAAATAGCTATATCAAATAGGAATTGTCTTTATATGATTTCCAACGAGATCATAAAATAAGGGGATTGGAAGGAATCCGCCAAACTTTTTGAAATGGAATTCTCTGGAGAATGAACTCCGGGAAGGTAGAGTAGAAATTAGTATGATAAAATCTGATAATATGATAAAGTCGTCAAAATGAGCGAACACGCCCGATAAAAAAATTTATTCCTCTTACCCGATTCTTTTTTTTTCTTACGACACGAATGATTCTCGGATTTTTTGAACAAAACGTCCATCTGTTTTTGAGTTCGGATTAGAATTTTGATTCAATTGAAAAGTAAGCCTATTTTTTTCTGTTCCTAAAACCAGGAGTTCTGGTGGTTGACTCCCTTCTTTCAAATTGTTTCTCATTATTAAGAAAAGGTAACGAAGATAAAATACGAGCTTGTTTTATAGCAATAGTAATTAATCGTTGTTCTTTTAAGGTTAATCTATTCACCCGTCTAGATAATATTTTTCCTTGTTCACTAATAAATCGACTAATTAAACTCATGTTTCTATAATCAATTCGATCCCCCGATTGGATCGGGGGCAAACGCCTACGAAAAGATCGCTTGGATTTAAGAAAGAGTCGCTTGGATTTATCCATAATTTGTTTATTCCTTATCCCTAAAATACTATTTCGATCAAATCAAAAAAAAATTATAGAAGAAATTAATAGGATTGGGTTTGTCTATATTTATTTAGTTGTTTTTATTTCAATATATGAAATAATAGAAATATATATCTAAATTTTTTTCATGTTCCTTGAAAGGGTGACACCCAAGCACTCGGTTCGATCTATATCTATTTCTTTATCTCCCCATGAATTGTATGTTTGAAACAATACGGACAGAATTTTCTCAATTCCAATCGACTAGGTGTATTGTGTCGATTCTTTTGAGTAATATATCTGGAAATACCCGTTGATTCCTTATTAACACCGTTTCGAACACAACCGGTACATTCCAAAATAACCCTTACTCGAACGTCTTTACCCTTGGCCATGAACCTCCTTTGGGTTTTTGATTCACCCAACGTTTCTATTTTCCGATCCGACGCAAATAAGAAGAAAGGAAAAGGGACGAAAAAATAGAAGTGGCTAACAACTCAAAATCAAATTATGAAATAAAGATTTTGTTGCAATTAATATAGTAAATAATAAGTAATACAACCATTTCGAAAGCGATTTCTAATCGCAGTACAGTATTTCATTTAAGTATCTTGTATTGCATGATACTCTTATTCTAGTCACATTTCCCTTTTGTTTTCTTTTAACTCTATTATTAATTTGATTCTTAATTTAATTGGAGCCTTAACCCGAATTTAACTGAGGTTGAATCCACTTTTTTCTTTCTCTTTACCCCCGTATTCAATCTATCTAATTCGAAAAAAAAAGACGGGAAAGAGAGATTAGTCACAAATATTTGACTCTATCTCTAATCTTCTTCACCCCTTTCCATATCAATAACTAGAATGAAAAAAAAGGAAATGTCAACGCATCTGGGAAGAAACGATTGATTTCTATCAATAAACCTGCTAAAGACCCGAACCAGAGAGTACTTAGTACCGGTGCCACGGAAAGATATGTTTTAAAATCTCGCATTGAGAATCCTCCTTCTTTTTTTTATATTCCATATTGTAATACATTATGGTAAGAGATGTATATGTAGTTAAAGACCACTTGTATTTGTGTGTGAAATCCCCAATTCAACTTGACATGTGCAATGATTCGGTAGAGAAGATTTTCTTTTTCTTAAAGCAAAAAAACGGGTCCCTTTGCGCCTGAGAATTCCCGAGAAAAATATTAATTTATTATTATATGTTATATGATATGAGACCAAGAGGAAGAAATGGCAAGATACATTTTGCATAGAAAGGAAGGAAATAGAAATAAAATAAGGATGTGGAAAACAAGACGGGGATTTTCTACAATGATACTGTAGACCAGTTGAAAGGGATGTAGCGCAGCTTGGTAGCGCGTTTGTTTTGGGTACAAAATGTCACGGGTTCAAATCCTGTCATCCCTACCTATTATTGCTCCTCGAAGCAGTAACCAGAGATACATTTTAGAGCGATTCAATTTGGACATACATAATTTTCAATTTTATGATAGTATACATATGCAAGAAGTACTTATTGGGGTTGAAATTTTTTTGGGGGTTCTATACTATATAAAAAAAAGAATACCCTTCTTTACAGTCTTTTCCGTTGTGGTAAGAAAGCGCTCTTAGTTCAGTTCGGTAGAACGTGGGTCTCCAAAACCCAATGTCGTAGGTTCAAATCCTACAGAGCGTGATTCTGCTCTTGTCTTGTTAGATCGAAAATTCCACTGAACTGAAATACAGCAATCTGAATTTGACCCCCCCCAAAAAATGAAATTAAAGAAAGGAGGAGGTCAGTTAAAAAAAGAGATGTGAATTAATATTAATCAAAGGTCCAACTGATCACCACGCCTGTATTGTAAATATGCGGTTACGAATAATCCAGCCAAAGTAATAGGAATTAGACCTAAGACAATTCCAAAT